TACTAGTTATATCATCTGCAATCGCCTGAATTTCAAGACGTTCTTCGAACCAATCATAAACTTTATTGAGATAGGTAAACCAAGGTTACTCCCCCTCCAAGAACTGTATATGAGAATTTCATCTCGTACAGCTCAAACAAAAAAAAGACCCAAATACGGATTGAAATGGATATGAAATATAAAGTTTTAAACTTTTCTCTCATTCAATATTATTTAAAGATATGAAAGGGTCAAAACGCGAAAGCTCTTCTTTGTGGTTAAATGCCAAAAAATCAAGTCAGCTCGTTCGTCTTTATGTTGTGTTGATCGTTACAGGCCTCTTGAATCTTCTAGATTACCTATCTTTTTTATTTGGTATTTGTATGGAACGGGAATGCGGATTTTTTATTGTTTTCTTTATTATTGATAGGAATTCTCTTGTTAAGACCCTACTTAACTAATCAATTGAAACCTCAGATTCATACGAGAACCACGATAATTCAATGAAACCTTCAAAGTCCAAAGTTCACTGAGTGAGAACCGTTGGATCATCACTTATTCAATCAAAAAATAGCTATAATGACTAAAAAAACATAAAATACAAAGAAGCGCTTGTCCTTTGATCCAAATAAGAGTTTATAAAAAGTAGAAAAATATTTTTATTTATTAAAGTTTATAAGATAGAACGGAAAGAAGTCCGGCTACGAGGTCTGAGTATTAAGTATGAATCATAGTTCGAATGCTTTGTGATCTATTTGATCTATTTCGTGCTCCAGATACTCGAATGAATATCCGACGAAGTAAAACCATCTTGATAAAGATGACAGACCCCACTCTCTGTACTATCCATAGGGTCAATTCTAACAAGTCACACACTCATATTCCGGAAATATACAATTCAGAAAAGGATTTCGCGGTCGAACTACCAAAGGAGAATAGGCTAAAATTTTTAGACCTACATAATTTACTTTTTTATATCGAACTAAAAGCTAGGACTTCAAGATTCTTCTCAGTCTAATTCACTGAAATTCCATCCAGTATAACAGAAGAATTATAAATCTCCAAAATAATAGATAGGAATATCGCAAATAGAGCCATTGCAACACCCATCAAAGGGGTCGTTCCCCATCCAGGAGCTACTTTACCATATTCGGAATTCAATGGTTTCAATAACTTCCCTACAGTAGTGCTTCTTGGACCTGATCTAGAACTATCTTCAACAGTTTGTGTAGCCATAAATCTTATTTTGTATTCATTACGATCTGTTGACTTTGTATACTATTCCGTTGTAAATAAACGATCTTATCATAGATCCATTGTGGTCTTTCAATTCTATAATAATGGAAACAGCAACCCTAGTCGCCATCTTTATATCTGGGTTACTTGTAAGTTTTACTGGGTATGCTCTATATACTGCCTTTGGGCAACCCTCTCAACAACTAAGAGATCCATTCGAGGAACACGGGGACTAGTTGACGTAATCAGCCTCCAAATATTTGGAGGCTGATTACGTCAATGAAGATAATGAAAAATTATTTCATTTTTTATTTTTAGTTGAAATTGTAGGTGGTTCCCGAAAAAAAATAGCGAAAAAAATTATCCCTAAAGTCGATACTAAGAGAAATGTATAAACCAATGCTTCCATAAATTTGATTGTGGTTTACAATTATAGCTTTCATACCTGTTTTGTTTTTGTTTACTTGGTAGTATCCCTACGGATAAAGAAAGAGTAAAAGAAACGGCAGCGATTTAAATCAAGATTTCTACAGTACCCTACCTACTAAATAACTAAATAAAACTACTAAATAACTAAATAAAACTAAATAAAACTAAATAAAACTAAATAAAACTAAATAAAACTAAATAAAACTAAATAAAACTAAATAAAATCGCAAACAGAAACTATAAGAAAAAAGCAATGTTGCATCAGACTGTTTGTCTTTTTGTAGTTGGATCTCCAAGTTTTTGGAATGCCCCAAATTCTACTTGAGCATCCAAATCTGGATCAATACCAGCAAAAACATCTCTGAAAAGGGTTCTAGAACCATGCCAAATGTGTCCAAAGAAGAAAAGTAGAGCAAACGAAGCATGCCCAAAAGTAAACCAACCTCTTGGACTGCTACGAAAAACACCATCGGATTTCAAAGTAGCACGATCTAATTCAAAAATCTCACCCAATTGAGCCCGTCTAGCATATTTTTTCACAGTTGCGGGATCACTATAACTAACTCCATTGAGTTCACCACCATAAAACTCAACAGTTATACCTACTTGTTCGACACTATATTTAGACTCTGCCCTTCTAAATGGGACGTCGGCTCTAACAATTCCGTCTCCGTCTACCAAAACAACCGGAAAAGTTTCAAAAAAAGTAGGCATACGACGTACAAAAAGTTCACGCACTTCTTTATTTCTAAAGACGGGGTGTCCTAGCCATCCAACAGCTATTCCATCCCCATTGTCCATTGAACCCGCTCGGAATAATCCCCCCTTTGCTGGATTATTACCAATATAATCATAAAAAGCTAATTTTTCAGGAATTTTAGCCCAAGCTTCTGATAAACTTTGATTTTCAGCTAGTCCAGCACCAACTCTTCGATATATTTCTTGTTGAAAGTATCCCTGATCCCATTGATAACGAGTAGGACCAAATAATTCGATGGGAGTAGTTGCAGAACCATACCACATAGTTCCAGCAACAACAAAAGCTGCAAAAAAGACAGCAGCAATACTACTGGAAAGGACGGTTTCAATATTACCCATACGTAATCCTTTGTATAGACGTTGAGGTGGACGAACACTAAGATGGAATAAGCCCGCTAATATACCCAACGTCCCTGCTGCAATATGATGAGAGGCTATTCCTCCCGGAACAAAAGGGTCAAAACCCTCCACGCCCCACGCCGGATTTACGGGTTGGACCTTTCCGGTTAGTCCATAAGGGTCGGATACCCATATTCCAGGACCAAATAATCCTGTTACATGAAATGCGCCAAAACCAAAGCAAGCCACTCCTGAAAGAAATAAATGAATTCCAAAAATCTTAGGCAAATCCAAAGAAGGTTTTCCTGTACGTTCATCACAAAAAATTTCTAGATCCCAATATACCCAATGCCAAATAGCTGCCAAGAAGCATAAGCCAGAAAACACGATATGTGCTGCGGCTACCCCTTCGTAACTCCAAAGACCCGGGTTCGTTATAGTCCCTCCTGTAATATTCCAACCGCCCCATGAGTTGGTTATTCCTAAACGAGTCATGAAAGGTATAACGAACATACCTTGTCTCCACATTGGATCAAGAACAGGGTCGGAGGGATCAAAAACAGCTAATTCATATAGAGCCATCGAACCGGCCCAACCAGCAACCAGAGCGGTATGCATTATATGAACAGAAAGCAAACGACCGGGATCATTCAATACAACAGTATGAACACGATACCAAGGCAAACCCATGGAAATACCCCTTTATCAACGAAAAATAGACACTATGTAACTTTATTGCATTGGAAAAAACTATGCTACGGACCCCCCTTTTTAGGTAATTATTTCGGAGAAAGGATTAATATTTGTTCTATTCTGATTAATATTTGTTCTATTCTGTTAGTAATAATGGAACAATTCAATTCATAGGAAAAAAAGGGAAGCGGATCTATTCTATATCCGATAAGTACCAATACGCAATGGGGGTGAATCCTATTTTATATGAACCAAGATAGCTATTGTTGTTCATCATTCAGAAGCCCGTTCGTAAAAAATTTCCTTTATTTTTTTAATTCTCTCTTACTTTACTTATATTTTATTTTAGCTTATTCAACTTATGTATTAAATATGATTAATTTAAATATGATTAATCAAAGTAGGAAAAAAAGGATAATATTATTAAAAAATGAAACCCCAGTCTTACGTTTCCACATCAAAGTGAAATAGAGAACTTCATTCTCTTTTTTTTCTTTTAATGCCTATTGGCGTTCCAAAAGTACCTTTTCGAAGTCCTGGAGAAGGAGATACATCTTGGGTTGACATATAGTGCGACTTGTCAGATATATTGGGCTATATGGGATTTTCCCATTTTCTCCCTCGATCGAGATATCCTCTGTTTCGCCCAAAAAGATTGATTTAATTATCAAAAATTTGTAACGCGAAGCGCAAAAAATAAAGTGGAATTAAATGCAGGGAGTTTTTAGATTGATATTAGATTATCAAATTTTTTTATGGTTTACGTGATCGGACTAATAAAATGAAGTATCCAGGCTCCGTTTAGCAAAAACCCAATTGATAATTAATATATAATATTTTTATAATTACTACTTGTTATGATATGCAAAATTATTATAAAAATTTATATTAAAAAATACAAAAAATTTAAACTGGGTGATCTAAAACTGTTGATCAAATCAAAAAATAGAATTCAAAATTTAGTGACTATTTGACAGAAGACATGTGAAAGAAATTAATTGAAAAAAAAAGGAGTAGTAAAAAAAAAAAAGACGCGGTATTTGGTTGATTTGTCCTATATGTGCAAATAAAAATCGGGCAAATTTTTCCTTTTACTCGGGGTAGAGCATAAACCTAAAAAATGGAATAAAAAAGTAAGAAGCCCGTTCAGGAACAAGAAAAAACCATCGTCATTTCAACTGAATCTCGATGAAAAAAAAATATCAATGAATCAAGTTAGTCTGACAGGCTTAATCAATCATTTTATTATAGGATTATAATATCTAATAAAAGGGGCAAAAACGTCTTTTTTCTTTTACTTTTAAAAAGGGAGCAAGCCCTTTCCTTAAAAGTTAGCAAAAAAAGCCTTCTATGAAAAAAGGGGGGTTGGAATCGACACATTGATTTTTTAACAATTTTTATTGAACCGTATGCATCAAAAGGTGCCTGTACGGCTCCTAAGGAATAAAATTTTATCCTAATCAACCGACTTTATCGAGAAAGATTATTTTTTTTAGGCCAAGAAGTTGATACCGAAATCTCGAATCAACTTATTAGTCTTATGATATATCTCAGTATAGAAAAGGATACCAAAGATCTTTATTTGTTTATAAACTCTCCTGGTGGATGGGTAATATCTGGAATGGCTATTTATGATACTATGCAATTTGTGCGACCCGATGTACAGACAATATGCATGGGATTGGCCGCTTCAATAGCATCCTTTATCCTAGTCGGAGGGGCAATTACCAAACGTATAGCATTCCCTCACGCTTGGCGCCAATGAGTTTTTTTTTTAGATAAAAAATACTATGCCTTCGCCACCGGAAATATGAATTAGTTAAGTAATAATAGCATGGCACTTCGAATTTGATATGAAATTTTTGGGATAAAAAAAATAAAATTAGATTATATATTGAAAGAGTAGTATGAGATAAGAAAGGGGTTTTTCAAATGATATCTTACCTATTCGGGCACATCTCAGCGTCACAAACTTTGTTTTCACACCGGAAGCTTATTTACAAAATTTATATTAAAAAAGACACTTTGGGATTGCTGAATCATAGACGAATAAAAAAAATGATATATAAAGCAACGGAACCATCATAGTATTTTTTTAACTCCTACAAAAAGAAGGATGGTAATTGGATCATTTATGGATCTGCGTATAATACAACCTATATTTTGTTTTCGCTCGCCGAAAATAAAGGTCAAAAAACCGTAAATTCCATTGTGGAGCCGTATGCAATGCACAAAAAAAGCCTGTACGGTTTTTAAAATTTCTCTGCTTTTTTGGTTATCTCGCCTCGTTCTGCGAAATATAAGAACCTTTTCTATTATATCATCAGGGTAATGATCCATCAACCCGCTAGTTCGTTTTATGAGGCACAAACGGGAGAATTTATCTTGGAAGCGGAAGAACTACTAAAACTTCGCGAAACCATCACAAGGGTTTATGTACAAAGAACGGGCAAACCTATATGGGTTGTATCCGAAGACATGGAAAGGGATGTTTTTATGTCAGCAACAGAAGCCCAAGCTCATGGAATTGTTGATCTTGTAGCGGTTCAATAAAAAATAGGAGCGATTTCATGCAAATATATAATTTATAATTTTATATCTTTTTAGATTAAAGGTGTAGTTTCATATTCTCTTCAATATAAAAAAAATATATTGAAGAGAATCTTGAAGAGAAGTAATTCAGAATTAGCCGGTTAGAACCAATCTAAACCAGCCCATTATTTATATGATTCCGTATGCCAACCATTAAACAACTTATTAGAAATACAAGACAGCCAATCCGAAATGTCACGAAATCCCCAGCGCTTCGGGGATGCCCTCAGCGACGAGGAACATGTACTCGGGTGTATGTGCGACTCGTTTAGATCGTAGACTGAGACACAAAAAGTAAATTCTTTTTTAAATATCAAGGATCAGTACCTTTGAATAAAATATAATGTAGGAACTCGATTCATTATTTTAAAAAGCTAGATCGCTCATATCTTATATTGTGTCTGAAACTTATGGTTTACATTGGTGCAAATCCAATCAACTCCATTTTTTTTAGAAAACCCCCAATGATAACAAATGGTTATCCATTAAGCGGGGGAAATTACTTTTTTATTAAAAAGATTCCACTCTTGAAAGAAAAGAACGGACTAACAGGGTAAACGACCAAATCAATTTTTAAAATGAAATACCGTTACTGTATAAAGTGGATCTCATTGTGAAAGACCTATTACTGGAATATTCATGGGGTAGAGCCAAAGAATGTGAATTGTACAAGTTACCAATAGTATTGATTAATTAAAAGAAGGAGCTCCGGTGTATAGAGAGGACCTCACCGTTTTAGAAGTAACCATATAAACGATGGAACCCACTATTTATCCATTTATATTTACTACTTTTTGTTTTTGTAGTTATTATATTTTTTATATAAAGTATCAAGGCTATTTCTCCTTTCAAAGCAAAGGAAAATACCCAGCAAAAAATAGTGGTGGGGAAGGTTAGAGTAGCAAAAGCCATTGGAATTTTTTTTATACATTGGAATAATTCGTGTGGTTATTAATAGATTGGTAAAGGGGAAAAGAATAACTAAAAAAGAATTAGTTATTCATCAAAGTTTGATTTATTCAATGACTAGAATTAAACGCGGATATATAGCTCGGAGGCGCAGAACAAAACTTCGTTTATTTGCATCCAGCTTTCGAGGGGCTCATTCACGACTTACACGAACTATGACTCAACAGAGAATAAGAGCTTTAGTTTCGGCTCATCGGGATAGGGGTAAAAGAAAAAGAGATTTTCGGCGTTTATGGATCACTCGAATAAATGCCGTAATTCACGAAACCGGGGTATTCTATAGTTATAACCGATTCATACACAATCTGTGCAAGAAGCAATTACTTCTTAATCGGAAAATACTTGCACAAATAGCTCTATTAAATAGGAATTGTCTTTATACGATTTCGAATGAGATCAAAAAATAAGGGGGTTGGAGGAAACCCACTAAAATATTTTAGATAGAGTTCTAAGGAGAATGAGCTCGGGAAGGTAGAGTAGAAATTAGTATTATAAAAAACAAAACGAGGGTATATAGTCGCTAAAAAAATAGTTTTTATTTTTATTTTATATTTTAGACGATTCTTTTCTTTTTTTTTTTTTTATGACAGACACAGACGTAACAATCAAATTTTGATTCTTGATTGGATTTTTCGAACAAAATATTAATCTCTTTTTTAATTCCTTCAGTTTGGAATTGTTATTCAATTGAAGAATAAGTCTATTTTTTTCTGGTTCTAAGGCTAGTAGTTCTAGGGGTCGACTCACTTCTTTCAAATTGTTTCTGATTATTAAGAAAAGGTAACAAAGATAAAATACGAGCTTGTTTTATAGCAATAGTAATTAATCGTTGTTGTTTTAAAGTCACTCTATTCACCCGTCTAGATAATATTTTTCCTTGTTCACTAATAAATCGACTAATTAAACTCATGTTTCTATAATCAATTCGATCCCCCGATTGGATCGGGGGCAAACGCCTACGAAAAGATCGCTTGGATTTAGTAAAAAGTCGCTTAGATTTATTCATAATTTTTTTATTCCTTATCTCTTCCTATTTTGATCGGATCAAAATAAAAACGATTTCTATTTATATTCTATATAGGATAGAGTTTCTATTTCTATATAGAATTAAGAATATAGGATTAGATTTTTTTCTATTGATTTATTTGTTTATATTTATATATATGTAATATATATATATATAGATACTACTATCATTATTCCTGTTCTTAAAATAACAGTTGACATACAAGCACTCAATTTTATCTATTTCTTTATTTCCCCGTGAATTGTATGTTTATAACAATAGGGACAGAATTTTATCAATTCCAATCGACTAGGGGTGTTATGCCGATTCTTTTGAGTAATATATCTGGAAATTCCCGCCGATTCTTTCTTAATATCATTTCGAACACAACAGGTACATTCCAAAATAATTGTTACTCGAACATCTTTACCCTTGGCCATGAAACCTCCTTTGGATTTATGATTCACCCCAATCTTCTATTTTATTTTTAGGATCCAGAAAGAACAAGAACCAAAAAAATAGAAGCTGTTAACTAAAAAAAAATTCGGAAATATTTTGTTGCAATGAATATTATTTAGTAATTAAATAAAAATAAAAAAATAAGCAATACAATGATTTTTTTAAAACTATATTTAAAATCTTTGTACAGTATTTTTTTAAGTATCTCGTAGGATAGTATTTCCCTAGCAACACCTTTTTTTCGTTCTATTAATAAATCCTGAACCCACTTTATTTATGACCTTTCGCCCCCACCTTTTTTTTCTAATTTTTTTTTAGAATGAATTAGAAAAAGGTGGGGGGGGATAATTAGTCCCAGATCGTTGATTGTATCTCTAATTTTTTTTCACCCTTTCTTATGTTAATAACTAGAATTAAAAAAAGGGAAATGTTAATGCATCTGGAAATAAACGATTAATCTCTATTAATAAACCTGCTGATGAAACGAACCATAGAGTACTTAGTACCGGCGCTACGGAAAGATATGTTTTTAGATCTCGCATTTAAAATCCTCCTTCTTTCTTCTTTAATTGTATTACATTATATATAGTAATATATATAACTACAGATGTACATGTAGTTAAGAAGTTCTTGTATACGTAACCCCCCATTTTCAAAATTAGAATTGAAATATTGTCTACTAGAACTATCTTAATAGATTCCGTTTTCAAATGGAAAGGCCTTTTATGTCAAATTTAAATTGATAGAATTTTTGTAAAAAAGTAATTTTTAATTATATGTTTGTTATCTGATATGAGACAAAAAAAATAAGAAATTAATTTAATATAACAATAAAAAAGAAGAAGGATGTGGAAAACAAGGCAGGAATTCTCTACAATGACACTGTAAACCAATTGAAAGGGATGTAGCGCAGCTTGGTAGCGCGTTTGTTTTGGGTACAAAATGTCACGGGTTCAAATCCTGTCATCCCTACCTAATTACTGCTCAGAAGAGCAGTAACGAGGGATCTATTTTAGATCTATCTTTTTTTAATAAAATAGGACATACACATAATTCTGAAATTTATGATATACTATATCATAGTATATACGTACAAAATCTATTCGGGTTAAAGAATGTCCTCTTTATAGTTTATAGCCTTTTCGTTTTTTCTAAAAAACAAGAAAAGCGCTCTTAGTTCAGTTCGGTAGAACGTGGGTCTCCAAAACCCAATGTCGTAGGTTCAAATCCTACAGAGCGTGATTTCATTCTTGTTTATTAGATTGTGTCAAAATTCCAATGTTCGCAAATAATTGAGCAGCAATCTGAATTAGACCTCCCGCATATGAAAGCAAGAAGGAGGTCAGTAAAAAAGGAGATGTTAATTAATCAAAAGTCCAACTGATCACCACGCCTGTATTGTAAATAAGCCGTTACGAACAATCCAGCCAAAGTAATAGGAATTAGACCTAAGACGATTCCAAATAAAAAAACTTCAATCATTTCAATTTTCTTTTATTTTCATTTTTTAAAGGGAGAAAAGAGAGGTACTAGCTATTC